AGCTGCGGGTTCGAGCCCCGTCAGTCCCGACGAATCCCAATCCAATAAAAAACTATATCAATTCATCTCTCTATTTTTTGTGAAAAGAAGTCCAAATAACATAATTTCATTCCCAACAGCGATCCCTCTTCTTTTTTTCTTTTTCGTTTCACATTTATCATCAACCAAAGGGGGGAATTTCCATTTCTTCGACTAGTACCGATTCGATTGATGGGAGAGAGGCATATGTGGATTAGTACAATTATTATATTATTAGCATCAGATTCAGGATTCCACGGGATACCGTACTGTACTGGGTCTGTCTTTTTCAATTACTCCCGATCTGTGAAATATGAAATAGAGTAGAGTATTGTATGTTTCCCGGGAGTACATACATAAATGGAATTTGTACAATATAAAATAAATTGAACATAGTTACTGTGTATAGAATAGTATAGAATACTTTTTTTTTAAGATTAAAATAAAAGTATATCCTTTTCGGGCCCTATTTTGTGTAACCTCAATTTCAAATTTTACTAATTTGAAATAATCTATCTCATTCAAATTTCGCATTGAACTTTTGATATATGCGTCCCATTACTAATCCAATGAAAGAGGATATTCAAAAAATAAAGATCAAACAAGGATCACTTTTTTATTAGCGAGGTAATGAATTTTTTTTTATTTTATAAGTCCTTGAAAGAACAAACTTTTTAAATTTATATATAAATATATAAAAAAATAGTTAATTTGATGGAATATTCGATTTTTTTATACCGGAATTTGTACTCGTCTTTATCATACTTCTTTTGTTTTCCAAGAAGATTGGATCATTAAAAAAAGGAGTTTATAACTTAGCTCCTTCCTTTTTTTTCATTGAGCTTCTATTGTTTGTTGGGGTTTGTTTAGAACCAATGGTAAGTGGAAAGGCGATTAGATGATACTTCATCAGATGATTGTACAAAGAGGGCGGTAGGTTATAGAAAAGAAAGAATGGAAAAGAATGATAAATAAATAAAGGAATTATTGATTGTATCGGGAATCAAATTTTGAGTTCAGTATGGATAAAAGATCATCCTATGTTATACTATTCAATTCTTGACGATGAATCGATTTGATAGCTCCGATATTGTTATTCATGATATTGATCCGATTCGATATCATCGAGATGTAATGCATCCCATTGAATTTACAGGCGAAAGATTTATTATCTCTATGGGATTAACTCCCGAGTTATTGCGAATTAAAGAAAAATTAAACAATGAGATTATGGAAGTAAATATTCTCGCATTTATTGCTACTGCACTGTTTATTCTAGTTCCTACTGCTTTTTTACTTATAATATACGTAAAAACAGTCAGCCAAGGTGATTAATTTGAATTAAACTTGATTTTTTATTTCTTATCAATAATTGCAGAGAAGAAAAGGATAAAAATTTCGCGTCTTAAATGAAATGGGCAGACTAGAATCAGTCGTATTCTATGAGATACGATAGTATGGTAGAAAGATTCAGATATTTCTTTCTACCATACTATCTAGTATTGTTATTGTAGTGTATAAAGTTGTATTGTAATGCGGGTTAATTTAATATAGATTAATGTTAATTTAATATAGATTAATATAGATCAATCTACAATAGTATCATCATATTCCTTTTCTATATATATAGAAATCGATTAAATTACGTATATATAATATATATAGTGATAATGTATATTATATAGTATCCCAATTCTATTTCTTTGCTTTATCTATTTGTATTTAATTTGTGTTGATTTCAATTAAATTAATTTGAAATAATCGAAAGCGACTTTTACGATTAGAATTCCTAGATTTCTGATTATTTTCAATATGAATCCCGATCGAAAGAATCAATGACTTCTTCGATAGGTATAATAATCTTTTATTATACCTATCGAAGAAGTCATTGATTGAGGGGTTGACAAATGATCCATGGGAACTTCTTCGGATTTCGAAAAGGATTAGTAAAACCCGTCGACTTTTAACGTTTGAACCATGATATGAAATGGGTTCAATAAAACAAGCAAAACAAAAATAAAATTTCTAAAATAGTAAAACTAAAACAAGCGGCGCAATATGTGACTCGCCCAAGACAATATTTTAGGATGTGCAGTATCTCGTTGGACAACTACTATGTTGTTTCCCAATGTGTATCCATGTAATGGAATAACCGAATTGTTTTCTCTTTGATCTTTGAACAGTAAAGAGGTAAACAAAATAAAAAAAAGTTCCGTTCTTCCTCATGGTCCATATCTAACTTTGGTAAGAGTCAGTTCATCGAAATAGAAAATTTATGAAGAATTCAGTTGGAATAAATTTCCTACCATTTGTATTCCTTTTACTTTTTTTACTTTCAAAATACGAACACGGAAATAATTGCAATATTTCTTTGATTGAAAGAGTATTCTTCATATATATTTATTATTCATAGAATACATTACTCAACTAAAATCCAAGAGAATTTCGAAATGAAGATATTTTTCATTTCTATTTCAATTTA